AAAGCAAGGAAGCCTTCTTTATGTTCTTATTCTTCGCGCCCAGGATTACGTCCTGGATCATTAGATAGGAATCCGAAGATGAAGAGAGAAACAAAGAATATTACTACGGTGTAAACAAAGAGTTTAAGAGTAAGCATTACACAATCTCCAAGATCTTAAAAAAAAAAGAGAATAGATTTTCTGTTTTTATACGACATAGTTTGATTTTGACACCAAGAAATGAAAATTAAAAAATGAAAATGAAGCGGTTTCTAGTATTTATAGAAATGGACTAGAATCTTTAGAAATAGAAAAGCGTTTTCAAAAATGGATTTGTAATAAGAGTTGAGTCTTTCATTACCATTACAAAAAATTTTTTCATACCAACAATTCGATATTGTGATGAATGGTAAGTCGGGTCTTTTGGTGAAAAAAGGACCAGAATAAAGAAAAAGGGCGATCAAAATTTATTCCGGCTATCCAAGAATTTCAATGTTTGAATTGAGGGTTCGTTTATATTGTAAGACTTATTTGATCTTTTCAATTGTTAGAATTTTTCTAGGCAAGTATTAAGGATCTTATCGAAAACTTACAGCAGCTTGCCAAACAAAGGCTAAGAGCAAAAAGAGAACCGGTATTACTGGCATAACGTCCACGATTGGATTTAAAAAAGCATAAGCCTCGGGTAATTTCGCGAATAAAAAACTATTCGAAAAAAGGGCAGAATTAAAACAGATACAGATAAAATTAAAGGTATTAATCATAACAAAATTTTGGTCTTGGAGATAATTTTGATTGAATTATTAAGATGTTTTTGATGTAAGGAAAAAAGGAAGAAAGGAAAATAAGGCAGATTAAAACAAACCTCTTGTGATTTGAACTCACCCAATCAAAAAACCTTCAATTCTTGCATCTTCAATTCTTACAAGAGAATCGAAGAAATCATAATTTCATACAATATCTTAATTGAATTATATGTAATGATCAATAAATTCGGTTTCATTCTATACTCATATGTGTGAAAATCTCGGCACTAATCACATAGATTCTTTATATCTTTGGTTGGAACAAACTGGACTTGACAAACATGGAATACCCATATTATTCTTTTTTTTTAGTAGTGTCAAATAGAAAGAATGGGGCGTGGCCGAGCGGTAAGGCAACGGGTTTTGGTCCCGGTGATCAAAGGTTCGAATCCTTTCGTCCCAGCAGAAGATTTTTTTTATATCTGAATAAAGATGTCATAATCCAAATTTCCCTTTAACTTGCTAAATCTTATTTTCTAATTTCTAAGAGTTACGGCGAGACTTTGAATTCTTTTTTTTTTTAATGATTAAATGACTGATTTAAGGACTTATTATCAGTATTTTTTTCTCTCTATATCTATTTCTTTTTTTTTTAGATTTTTATTTAGATATATCTTTAGATATATATATAGAATTCTATATCTTATATATATATATATTTTTTAGAAAATATTTTTTATAAATTCTATATCTATAAATTCTATATCTTATAATTCTTATTATAAGTCTTATAAATTTTTATAAGTCTTATAAATTTGATATTTTTTATTAATGTGCTATATCTTATATATGCTTTATATTCTATTTATCTGTTATCTGTTCATATATATATTTATTCTATATTTATTCTATTTATATATTTATTCTATTTATATATTCCGCTTTAAAATAAAAAAAAATTAAGATTAATACTAAAATAAAAAAATTAATCTAAATAACAAAATTAATATATAAATAGAATAAATATATAAATAGAAAATAATATTTAATATATAAATAGAAAATCATATTTAATATATAAATAGAAAATAATATAAAAAAATAGAATAATCTAAATAAATAGGATAATAGACTAATAAATAATAGCCATATTTAAAAAATATAAGTATAAAAAGATATAAGTATAAAAGTATAAAAAGAAAATAGAAGCCATTAGATATTGTATTTAATAATATAAGATTGTATTTAATAATATAAGTAAATATAAGAAAATTTGAAGTAAAAATAAAATATTCTATATAAATATTCTATATAAATATTCTATATAAATATTATAAAAAAAAAAAGAAATAGAAAACAATATAAAACAAGTAGATAATATATATATATTGCTTAGATATTGATATTAGTTGATTTGCATTCATACAATAAAATATTTCTTTTTTACTCATACTAAAATTTTTTTTCATAGACTTACATACGTAAGTCAAAAGTGTAGATTACTATGTACTGACCGAGGACCGGACGAACTAATGACTATTCAAGATTCCATAATTGAATCAATTACAGATCGGTTCAAAACTAGAGGCATGTTATGGTAAAACTTCGTTTGAAACGATGTGGTAGAAAGCAACGAGCCGTTTATCGAATCGTTGCAATTGATGTTCGATCCCGAAGAGAAGGAAGAGATTTTCGAAAAGTAGGTTTTTATGATCCGATAAATAACCAAACCTATTTAAATATTCCCGCGATTCTTGATTTCCTTGAAAAAGGGGCTCAACCTACAGGAACTGTTCATGATATTTCAAAGAAGGCAGGGGTTTTGACGTAACTTAGTCTTAATTAAACTGAAACAGAATTCAATTAATGAAATACAAAAAAGAAAGAGGGTGTGGATGACTTGTGTATAGCTTTATACAAATTTTTCTTTACTATATACTATTCTCTCCCTCTTCTTTCCTTTTTGTATTCTTTCTTTTTTTTAGTATTTATTTAATGTTCTAAATTAGATTAGATTCAACATTCACAATTATATTGACAACAGTGTATTGAACAAATATAATTCGATCGTAGATAAATCGATTTCTTTATCCCTGTTCCATAGGCTTGGTTTTTTACTTAACTTCATTCAAATGAGGGGTTCTTTCTTTGAATTTTGAATTTCTTGTATCACAAGTATCACAAGAAATTGTTTTTTGTGTGATACAAAAACCTTTTTTTTATTAAATATCTTAATTTCTTATTAAATATCTTAATTTTTTTTTTATTTTGATCTGATCTTATCATTTAATATTCAGAATCGACTAGACATTTTTATAAAAAGAAATTCTTGCTAATTGAATGTTTTTATTTTATTTTATTGCGTCATGAAATTTAAATTTTTTATTCCGATTGTATCGACACATTCGAATTTTTTTGGGGTTGCTAACTCAATGGTAGAGTACTCGGCTTTTAAGTGCGACTAGCCTCTTTTACACATTTGTACGAAGAACGGGATTCGTCCATACCATCGGTAGAGTTTGTAAGACCACGACTGATCCTGAAAGGACTGGATGGAAAAAACAGCATGTCGTATCAACGGAGAATTCTAAGAATATATTCGAGGAATGTATATATATATATATATTATGGATCGGTACAAATTCGTCTTTGAATTTTTTTGTGCAGAACAAAAAATGAAGTGAATTCAAAGTTGGGTCAAGTTAATAAATGGATAGAGCTCTATGACTCCAAATTATAGTTATAGGGAAACAAAAAGCAACGAGCTTCTGTTCTTAATTTGAATGATTACCCGATCTAATTTAATGTTAAAAAAAATTAGCTCCTGGTACGGTAAAAGTTTTTCTCCTGAGTGGATTATTGATTTTTTATGAGTCCTAACTATTTGTGATTCCCTATTCTGTATAGGTTAGACGTGAATGTGTAGAAGAAGCAGTATATTGATACGGAAAAGATAGTTTTTTTTTCCAAAATCAAAAGAGCGATTGGGTTGAAAAAATAAAGGATTTCTAACCATTTTGTTAGCCTATACCGAAATCAATTAGGTGGCAAAAGAGGGGATAGAGAATCCGTTGATGAATTTATCTGTCCTGAGGTATCTATTATTTTCTTACTAGAATACCTTGTTTTGACTGTATCGCACTATGTATCATTTTATAATCGAAAGGATCCCCTATCTTTGGTTCAAATCAAATTAGAAATGGAGGAACTTAAAGTCTATTTAGAACTCAATAGATCTCGACACCATAACTTCCTATACCCACTTCTTTTTCAGGAGTATATTTATGCACTTTCTCATGATCATGGTTTTAATAGTAATAGATCACTTTTTTTGGAAAATGCGGGTTCGGACAATAAATTCAGTTTACTGATTGTAAAACGTTTGATTACTCGAATGTATCAACAGAATCATTTTATTAGTTTTTCTAATGATTCTAATCAAAATCCCTTTTTTGGGCACAATAAGAATTTGTATTCTCAAATGATATCGGCCGGATTTGCAATCATTGTGGAAATTCCATTTTCCCTACAATTAGGATCTTATTTACAAGGGAAAGAAAGAGTAAAATCTCATAATTTCCAATCAATTCATTCAATATTTCCTTTTTTAGAGGACAAATTCTCACATTTAAATTATGTGTTAGATGTACTAATACCTCATCCCATCCATCTGGAAATCTTGATTCAAGTCCTTCGCTACTGGGTAAAGGAGTCCTCTTCTTTGCATTTATTACGATTCCTTCTCTACAAGTATTGCAATTTTAAGAGTCTTATTACTCCAAAGAAATCCCTTTTTATTTTGAATCCAAGATTTTTCTTATTCCTATATAATTCTTATGTATGTGAATACGAATCCATTTTCCTTTTTCTCCGTAACCAATCCTCTCATTTACGATCAACTGCTTCTGGAGTCTTTCTTGAACGAATCCATTTCTATCGAAAAATAGAACATCTCGTAGAAGTTTTTGCTAATGATTTTCAGACTAACTTATGTTTGTTCAAGGACCCTTTCATACATTTTGTTAGATATCAAAGAAAATCAATTCTGTCTTCCAAGGATACGCCTCTTCTGATGAATAAGTGGAAATTTTACTTTGTCCATTTATGGCAATATTATTTTTACATGTGGTCTCAATCAGGAAGGATACGGATCCGGATAAACCAATTATCAAAAAATTCTCTCGATTTTCTGGGTTATCGTTCAAGTATGCGATTAGATTCTTTAGTGGTACGGAGTCAAATGCTAGAAAACTCATTTATAGTAGATAATGTTAT